ACCATTTGTCGAACAAGGGAGTGAGACGTAATCAAGATAGGATCAGAATCATGAAAATTGGAGTGAGTGCTGACGTGTTCCGACGGGGGACTTAATGAAATAGGAGAAGAAGGTTCATTTAAATAACAAGTTATATCTTTTCTTTTGCTGGGGGAATCGTTACTGACAGTTCCGGCCCGAAAGAGCCATTGAAGTCGGAACATAAAAATAAGTTGAATTGTGCAAGAATCCATAGCTCCATTTTTTTTTATTCCAGTAAAGTAAGTCAATCGATAAAAGGAAAAACAAAGAATAATAAGAAATGACACTCCTGTCATAGGAATGGAAATAGCCCTTCTTGCTGCTTCAATAACAAGTATTTTCGTTTTCAAATCAGATAAATCATTTGATCTATGATTCATTGGAACAAAACAAGGAATGGCCTGGCTAGGTATAGGTACTGGCCAGGCCGGGGGAATAAAAGAACCTTTCGTACGAAATCAAAGAGGTACTCTTTCTATTGGAGATATCTGTTTCGAATCCTTATCTAAATGCAATTGCTGATAAAATTCGTATATATATAGAATAAAGAAAAGAAAGATAAAGAAAGACTTTTATCAATCTTTACTTCACGCGTCACATATGAATTATCCTTTTGTAATTGGGAGAGATGGCTGAGTGGACTAAAGCGACGGATTGCTAATCCGTTGTACGAGTTATTCGTACCGAGGGTTCGAATCCCTCTCTCTCCGTTCCCTCTGATCACTTGAGAGTTATCTTTCGAATTCGAAAAAATCTCGAGCCCTTGTTATCTTAGTTAAATGTATGGAATAGAGAAAATCATAAGAAAATTCAGAAATCAAGCAACGAAAAACTTCTGATTTTTTTATTTTATTCCTCGCGTCCAGGATTACGTCCTGGATCATTAGATAGGAATCCGAAGATGAAGAGAGAAACAAAGAATATCACTACTGTGTAAACGAAGAGTTTGAGAGTAAGCATTACACAATCTCCAAGATCATTTTTGGGGGAAATAAGGGAATAGATTCTCTATTTTTATACCACATATCCCATTTTGACACCAAGAAATGGAGTGGTTTCTAGAAAAGAAAGGAATTTGCAGGAATTCATTTGTAATAAGATTCTGATTCCTTCGTTACCAAAATGATCTTTCATACCCACAATTAGGTATTGTGAGGGACCATACATAAGGTCTTTGACCTCCGGAAAGTCAGAATTAGAAAATGAGGTGATCCAGATTCATCGCGGCTATCCAAAAGAATTTCAATGTTTGAACCGAGAGTTCATAATGTAAGACTTATCTGATCTTATCAATTGTTAGAATAGAATTTTTCCTTTTTTAGCGAATCAATCATGAATGTTTCTAGGACAGTATTAAAGATCTCATCGAAAACTTACAGCAGCTTGCCAAACAAGGGCTAAGAGAAAAAAGAGTACAGGTATGACTGGCATAACATCTACGATTGGATTGAAAAAAGCATAAGCCTCGGGCAATTTGGCGAAGAAAAAGCTACTCGAATGAAGGGCAGAATTAATACAGATACAGATCAAACTAAAGATATTAAGCATAACAAAAATTTCGCTCTTGTGGAGAATTTCATTATTAGTGAGTTGGGGAAAAATGAAGAAAGAAGAGAAGATAGGCCAAACAAAAAATCCTTCTTTTTCTTTGAACTCCCCCAATCAAAAATCCTTCAATTCTCAAATGAGAATAGAAGGAATCATACTTTCATACAATATCTTAATTGAATTATAGATAATGATCAATGAATTTCTTTTGATTCTACATCTACACGTGTCGAATCCTAGCAACAACCTATTCCATAGACATTTGGGCTGGAATTGACGAACAACCAATATCCATATTAGTGTTATTAGTGTCAAATAGAAATCTCAATGGGGCGTGGCCAAGCGGTAAGGCAACGGGTTTTGGTCCCGTTACTCGGAGGTTCGAATCCTTCCGTCCCAGACCGATTCTATCAGAACAAAGATTGTGCTCTTTTCTTAAACAATCCTCTGTTTAAGAGTGTAATGTTGGATACAATGTGATCCAATCTTTACTTTCTGATTTCTAACGATTCAGAGAAGAATCATATCCTACCTTTCGATCCTGTTTCTGTTTCTCACAAACAGAAACAGAATCGAGTGTCAATGACACGTGGATGGAAATAAATATCTTTTTGATATAGGTAGGATGGGAACAAAGATCAAAGTTCCATTCAAAAAAAAAAAAAGATTGGGTGGCCATTCAGCGTATGCCCGTCTCCCCCCCGATCATATTCATATTGAAGTTAGTTAGTCATTTAGAGAAACCCCCCTATTTATCAAATTTGGATTCCCACATGATGCATTCTGAGTCGACATGCGGAAGAAAGGTAAAGTAAATAGGGGTAAATGACTAATTTTATGTGGATCCTGAATTCTAAACAGGAGGAGTTCTTGGTACTAATTCCATCACTGGGATTAAAGCTCCTAAGACTGGGGTGGGGCAAAATAAAAATAAAATAGAAACAACGAATTAATCTGGACCCATTCGGCTTTGTACCTATACAAGATGGTATAGCATCCCATAAGAGGATCTTTTTTTGATTGGCTTTGAGTATGATTCATGATCCCCATAGAATTCGTGTAGATACGAGTTAATTAGCAAAGGAAGGTATCAATTTCAATCAATATCTGTGTCATCCGGATCTCATTAACAAACAATAAAGTTCAATACGGAACAGATGTATTTTCTTTGGACTTAATTGCTTTTATTTTGCATCAGGCTCCAATGAATAATTGGAAATCAATGTAACGATGGGGGGGGGGATTCATAGATTCCATTCACTTTAGTTTATCTTTATGGATTATGGAAATGGAAAAATTTCTGAACCTGAAATAAAGCAAAATCCGTAGAAAATGAACCATGCCCATATGTAGTTTTATTGTTCTATTTCAGTGACACCGGTATTTCGGTTTCGGTGAAAAAGGTTTGTGATCTCTTAAATATACACGATGACCCCCGGTGACAATTGTTCGGTGTATCTGATGGATACGGAAAGGTCATACTCCTACGATTTGGATTTTCTCAATCAGATGAAAGAATAGCGACCTTAATCTTATCTTCCATGAGCTCTTTTCTATCCATCCCCATGAAAACAACTAAATTGGATTTTTTTCTCGACCCATCCATCTGATTTAAATCATTGATGATTCAATTGGAAAAGAAACATGGATTTCTCTTATGATGATCGAATTCGCGTCTCTTTAATCAATGAGATATCTGCTAAACTTTTTAGTTACTCGTTGTGATTGTGCCGACTTGTTGATTTGATTGATTTAGAGATCAAATTAAATTCAGTCTTTACAGGAAAACTTATTTATAGTAATGATAATGATGTCGAAGTAGGAAATTCTTGAAACCATTTTATTTTTTATGATTCCTTACCTTATAAATCCTCGCTATTCGAAGAAGTGTGAGATTGGTGAATCTATCCTATTGAGTCACTTGCGACTTTTCCGGGTCATTAGAATAGCTTATTTGGTTAATGACTCATTTTATTTTTTTCCAGTATTGGTAATTCCAGTATTGGTAATCGAATTAAAGACTCGTCTTTAGTTTAGTTGTTCGAGAAAGAATTGGAATTGGATCTTTCATATGATTGATCGTCCCGAACAATATAACAATATGTTGAAGATGTAGATGTAAATAAGTGTTAAGCAACTCATTTCTTCGTGTTTTTTATAAATGTGTTTCATTCCTATAACAGAATATGGGTTAATTTGGCTTTTTGCTGAGATTTCCCCAGAGAAATACCTATTCATACATATATAAAAATAAAGTATGGGCTACTATGCACCGATGGAGCCAATGACTATTCATGATTCCATATTGAATCAATTCCATACCGGTCCAAATTAGAGGAATGTTATGGTAAAACTTCGTTTGAAACGATGTGGTAGAAAGCAACGTGCGACTTGAAGGACATGATCGGCTGTGGATTCTTGCATCCACCATTTTTTTATATATCAATGAAGATGCTCTTGGCTCGACATAGTTTGTTCTGTGCCACCAGGACCCCATTTGGGGGGGTTGTAAATAGTACATGATGGAGCTCGAGCATAAATTCTTGATTCATTTATCAGAGGGAAGGATCTAGGGTTAGTACCAGTCAATAAGTTGGAACAACTTCGTAAGTATATCTTCGATATAGAAATCGCAAATTCGAACAAGTTTCAAATAAAAAAGCAAAAAAAGGAAAATTTGTCGGAATTGGTAAAACTATTTCGATCAAAAGTGTATCACAGGGGAATCAACCATTTGTATGATTCTTCAATAGAAAGAACAAAAGGTATGTTGCTGCCATTTTGAAACAATTAAGGATCACCGAAGTAATGTCTAAACCCAATGATTCAAAGCAAAGATAAAGGATACCGGAACAAGGAAACGCCATTTTCAATTGTCTCAATAACTAGATCAGAATGAGAAAAGAAAATCGATTCTAGACGAGACAAACAAAAGAGGTTAGAGACGGCTCAATAAATGTCTAAGGATTTCCCTTCGAGTTCTTTGAGAATTACCCAACTTGAGTTATGAGTACGAATGAGATTTCTTTTTTTTTTTATTCCTTCCAAAAAAGAAACGACTCAAATCCTAATCTAATTGATGATTTTATGGATCCATTTGCCACTATATACAATACATAAATTCGAATCATTCTTTCTCGAGCCGTACGAGGAGAAAACCTCCTATACGTTTCTAGGGGGGGCATTGTTCATCTATATCTATCCCAATGAGCCATCTATCGAATCGTTGCAATTGATGTTCGATCCCGAAGAGAAGGAAGAGATCTTCGTAAAGTGGGTTTTTACGATCCGATAAAGAACCAAACTTATTCAAATGTTCCTGCTATTCTATATTTCCTTGAAAAAGGCGCTCAACCTACAGGAACTGTTCATGATATTTCAAAGAAAGCGGAAGTATTTAAGGAACTTAGAATTAATAAAACGAAATAAAATTTATGAAATAGAAAAAAAGATTGAGTGAAATAACTGGCAATTGAGGGGATTGCCATCAATCAGATGGTTTTCGTTGGGACTCTACGAATAAATAAGGGATCAATCTTGCTATTGTTTGTACTTCTATTGAAAACCAGAGATTTTTTTCCTACTTCTTCTTTATTTATTCCCCCCCACACACTTCATTTCTTATCTATGTAGTGCCAATCCAACACAAGTCTTTATTTTCTTTATTTCATTTTTTTTTCTCAAAATTCAATTTATATTGACAATGGTGTATCGATCAAATATAATTCGATCGTGGATAAATAGATCTATTTATCTACGTCCCATAAGTTTGTTTCTTTACTTCACTAGGTTCGCCGGATTCACTGTGACACAAGAAGTATCTTCTTAAGATAATGAAAAAAAAAAAATGATCAAAACAGGAGGGTCCACAAATTTTTACATCTATCTATATTTATCCGTGAATCCGTTGTATTTGAATCTGATCTGAACATTTTGATGTTCATAATTGATCATCAAATGTTTATTTTAGATTTGTTGCTAGTTCAATGTTTTGATGGGGTAGGGCAATCCAATCTCTTTATTTATTTATTTATTTTTTTGATTCCGATCGTATCTACACACCATATTTCTACGGGTTGCTAACTCAACGGTAGAGTACTCGGCTTTTAAGTGCGGCTAGGATCTTTTACACATTTGGATGAAGCAACAGATTCGTCCATACCATTGGTATGGTTTGTAAGACCACGACTGATCCTGAAAGGGAATGAATGGAAAAAACAGCATGTCGTATCAATGGAGAACTTTGAGAATACTTCCTGGCTCGGTAGAAAATCTTGTTTTGATTCTTGGAACGGTACCAAATCAATTCACAGTTTGGTCGAGTGAATAAATGGATAGAGCCCTAATGGCTCCAATTATAAGGAAACCAAAAGCAACGAGCTCGGTTCATAATTCGAATGATTACCCGATCTAATTAGACGTTAAAAATAGATTAGTGCCTGATGCGGGAAAGGGTTCTCCTGTGAGTGGATCATCGATTCCTTTTTTTTTTTCATGAATCCTAACTATTAACTATTCTTTCTCTATTATGGAGTGGAGACGAATGTGTAGAAGAAACGGTATACTGATAAAGAGAATTTCTTCCAAAGTCAAAAGAGCGATCGGGTTGCAAAAATAAAGGATTTCTAACCATCTATTGTAACTATAACGAACACAAACAAATTGGATGGAAAGAGAGAGGATCCGTTCATTGGACTCCCCGTCTCCGGGGTATCTATTCTTTTCTTACTATATACCCTGTTCTGACCGTATCGCACTATGTATCATTTGATAACCCAAGAAATCCCCCGTGCCTTTGTATAATTTCAAATGGAGGAATTACAAGGATATTTAGAAATAGATAGATCTAGGCAACAACACTTCCTATATCCGCTTCTATTTCAGGAGTATATCTACGCACTTGCTCATGATCATGGTTTAAATGGATCGATTTTTTACGAACCTATGGAAAATTTCGGTTATGACAATAAATCCAGTTCACTAATTGTGAAACGTTTAATTATTCGAATGCATCAACAGAATCATTTGATTGGTTCGGTTAATGATTCCAACGAAAATAGATTCGTTGGGCACAACAAGAATTTTGATTTTCAAATGGTATCAGAGGGTTTTGCAGTCATTATGGAAATTCCATTCTCGCTGCGATTAGTATCTTCTCTAGAAGAAAAAGAAATAGCAAAATCTCATAATTTACGATCTATTCATTCAATATTTCCCTTTTTCGAGGACAAATTATCACATTTAAATCATGTGTCAGATATACTAATACCTCATCCCATCCATCTGGAAATCTTGGTTCAAACCCTTCACTGCTGGATACAAGATGCCCCCTCTTTGCATTTATTGCGATTCTTTCTCCACGAGTATCGTAATTCGAATAGTCTCATTACTCCAAAGAAATCCATTTCTCTTTTTTCAAAAGAGAATCAAAGATTCTTCTTGTTACTATATAATTCTCATGTATATGAATGTGAATCCGTATTAGTGTTTCTCCGTAAACAATCTTCTCATTTACGATCAACATCCTCTGGAACTTTTCTTGAGCGAACACATTTCTATGGAAAAATAGAACATCTTGTAGTAGTGCTTCGTAATGATTTTCAGAAGACCCTATGGTTGTTCAAGGACCCTTTCATGCATTATGTCAGATATCAAGGAAAATCCATTCTGGCTTCAAAGGGGACTCATCTTCTGATGAAGAAATGGAAATCTCACCTTGTCCATTTTTGGCAATGTCATTTTTACTTGTGGTCTCTACCGGACAGGATCCATATAAACCAATTATACAATCATTCCTTATATTTTCTGGGCTATCTTTCAAGTGTACGACTAAACACTTCGGTGGTAAGGATTCAAATGCTAGAGAATTCATTTCTAATAGATACTTCTATTAATAAATTCGAGACCCTAGTCCCAATTATTCCTCTGATT